GAGTACGGGCTTTTGTCGGTAAAGAGGAATCAAATGATTCAAGTGGAGTTTTTTGTAACGTATCAATAAGATAGACCCATGCTGCGAGTTGTTTCATGCCATAAATAAACACGGACACTCAAAAAATCTGTTGGGCAGGCGGATTCACATCTCTTACAACCTACACAGTCCTCGGTTCTTGGTGCGGAAGCAATTTGTTTAGCTTTACATCCGTCCCAAGGTATCATTTCCAATACATCTGTGGGGCAGGCTCGTACACATTGAGTACACCCTATACATGTATCATAAATTTTTACTGAATGTGACATTGGATCTATAAATTCCAGTTTTGAGCATAAAAAATTTTCGATCTGGTAAAATAAAATTAGTAGTAAATGAATCATACATTTATATTGTAGACACCAGACGAAGCAGTGGTTTATCAAAATTTTAAGAATCAATATATTTCTAAATCTGTTCATGAGAAAAGTCCAAGAGACTTTGATTTCTCTTTCAACAACCATGATCATGCGAGTTGCACATGTGAATTCAAATTGACCAACAAATTGGTCAATAGTAAATTAATTCAATACTAAATATATATATATTTAGTATATATTTTATATTTATATATTTATAATAATAATAATATAATAATAATAATTATAATAAAAATAATAAAAAAAAATTAAAATAATAAAATTATAATAAAATAAAAAATAAATATAAAATATAAATAAGTATATTAATTATTATATAAGATATTAATTATTATATAAGATATTATATAATAAAATGATAATTATAATAAAATGATATAATAATATGATAATTATAATAAAATTATTAATAATAACATATTAATTATAATAAAATTATTAATAATAACATATTAATTCTAATAAAATTAGATTAGAATAAATTTTATATATGTATTTAATATTTTTTTTTTTTTTTTAATATTATATTATTAAATATTTAATATATAATATAATAGAATATCTAATAGATTAATATTCCATGTGATATTATGTATCTTATGATCATAACTAATTATTCAACAAATTCGATTGATTGATACGAGTTGATTTTCTGTTACGATGGATTGATGAAACAATAGCTAGCCCAATAGCTGCTTCAGCAGCCGCAACAGCTATAACAAAGATTGAGAAAATGTCGCCTTTTAATTGGCGACTATCAAATATATCAGAAAATGTTACGAGATTGATATTAACCGAATTGAGTATAAGCTCAAGACACATAAGTGCTCTAACCATCTTTCGACTTGTGATCAATCCATAGATACCGATAGAGAATAAATAGACACTCAAAAAAAGTACATGCTCGAACATCATTGACTAACTCCTTATCAATCTCGATTCATTTCAATATGAACAACAATTCAACCGATTCGATTGATTAGAATAGAACGATTACAGAATAAAAGAAGGTATTTGCAATAGATAGGTTTAATTAAAAACCTTATAAAAACCTTAAACCTTTCCATTTATTTTATTTATTTAGAATTTATAAATCTTAGAATTTATAAATCTTAGAATTTAATTCTAAGTATTTATTATTGACGAGCCATAGTAATTGCACCTATCAAGGAAACTAAAAGAATTATGGAAATGAGTTCAAACGGAAGATAAAAATCTGTTGATAAATGAATCCCAATTTGTTGAATGTTACTTATTAGGTCCTGTTCTATAATCTGGCTTGATCTTGTAGTCCAAAAAATTCCGTACCATGACGTATCTGGGATAATAGTAATTAGTGAAAAAAGAATACTTGTACAAACCAGTGAAGTGACCCCATCTCCAATGGTCCAAAAATAGGAATCATTGGAATATTCTGAACCATTCATGAACATTACAGCAAATATGATTAAGACATTTATGGCTCCAACATAAATAAGGAGCTGTGCGGCAGCTACAAAATAGGAATTCGATAGAATATAGAATAAGGATATACAAACAAGAACCAATCCCAACGAAAAGGCAGAAAAAATGGGATTGGTAAGTAATACTACTCCCAGACCTCCTAATACAAGAACTGATCCAAAAAATACTACAAGAATATCATGTATTGGTCCAGGTAAATCCATTATTAAAATGATAAATTAATAAATAAGTCGAAATATTTCATGACCTTACTGAATGGTCCAGGAAAGGAAAAGGGGTAACCCCCTTTTTTTTTTATTGTATATGATACATTCCTAATTGAATTAAAACTTTTTTATATAGATTAATGTAGATATAGATAAAATTATCGAGAAAAGAGTAATGGGGATTGTATATTTCGAAATCATCACGAAAAATATATTCTCAGTTTAAATCAAAGAATAATTCTCAACAATCAATAATTATTAGTTATTATTTGTAGTTACTGACCAAACAAAATAAAAAAAGCTTGGGTCTTTTATATCAAAACAAAATCTTAGTAATTGGTAATCGTTCTTGAATCAAAGGGTTTATCTTTGTCTATTTTGATTTGAGTCGAATTCATAACTGTTTGAATTGTGTAATCTCCAATTATTGACATTGGTAACCGACCCAAAGCAATTTGATTATAATTCAATTCGTGACGATCAGAAGTAGAAAGTTCATATTCTTCAGTCATTGATAAACAGTTTGTTGGACAATACTCGACACAATTACCACAAAATATACAGACCCCAAAATCAATACTATAATTAAGCAATTGTTTTTTTTTAATATCTCTTTCAAATCTCCAATCAACAACGGGTAGATCTATCGGGCATACACGAACACATACTTCACAAGCAATACATTTATCAAATTCAAAGTGGATTCGACCACGGAAACGCTCTGATGTGATCGATTTTTCATAAGGATATTGAATAGTTATAGGTAAACGATTTGTGTGGGATAAGGTAATTACGAAACTTTGACCAATATACCTTGCAGCTCGTATTGTTTGTTGACTATAATTCATGAACCCAGTCACCATAGAGAACATATTGTAAATATCCAGGAATAAATTGATGTTTCTTTCTCTTGTTTGAAAGAGGTTATGAATCTGGAATATCGTTATCGTATTTTCTTATTTATAGTGAAACAAGTTGGGAAGAAGTTGTCAATAATAGATTACCTAAAGAAATAGGTAAAAGAAATTTCCATCCAAGATTTAATAGTTGGTCCATTCTTATCCTAGGCAAAGTCCATCTTGTTGTGATAGGAATGAACAGAAACAAATAAGCTTTAGCTAATGTAATAAAGATACCAATTGTCATTCCAAAAACTCCGTCCATTTTATTTATTCCGAAAAGTTCAGGAATAGATATGTACGGAATAGAAAAATTCCACCCACCTAAGTAAAGAACTGTTACAAATAATGAAGAAAGTAATAGATTTAGGTAAGAAGCAATATAAAATAAACCAAATTTGATACCTGAATATTCGGTTTGATAACCTGCTACTAATTCCTCCTCTGCTTCCGGTAAATCAAACGGCAATCTCTCACATTCGGCTAGAGAAGAAATTAGAAAAACAATAAACCCTATAGGTTGACGCCACAGATTCCACCCCCAAAAACCATATTTTGACTGTGCTTCAACTATATCAACTGTACTTGAACTATTAGATAATCATAGTCGATAATAACATCACTGTTCCCATCGCTATTACAAAACCGTACATGAAACTTCAGCTTCATACGGCTCCTCTATGGCCACAAATAAATGTAAGGACTGGTTCGGTATTTTCCTCCTCTTTGGAGGATAGATCGAATAAAGATACATCGGAGAGTCCCAAATTAGACCAATGGAATTCTGTCCGCTAGAATAAGAAAAAAAGTGCTTTCGAATTGATCTCATCCTTATAATGATAATTTTTCTTTGTTCGGTAATAACTTAATCTTTCAATAAAATATTCGTTATCAATATATATATAGGCATTAGTTCATGAATCATGATAAGAATTCCGTATGTATGAATACGGATATAGGAAAGAAAGAATAAATAAAGATCTTTTTTTTTTTATTTTATAAAAATTTTTATTCATTCATTCGATTATTGCATTCCATTTCTTTTGTTCCTGTTCTTCTGTCTCAGAAGAAGGTATTTAATTTAGAAAAAAAAAATAAAGGATTAATTCGTTCTTGATAGTCATTTCTTTAATCAGTGAATAGGAGCATACTCGAGATCGGAATCGTAGGGAGGTACTTCTTGATCATTTCTACCAACTTAAAGCCCTTATTATGATTCGTTTTATGCAGAAATATCTCTTTTTTTGATACCTTACATTATCCCCATTACTAATCCTTTGTGTACCTTGGTGTTCCTAACTGTCCACCGATTTTTGATTGATCCCCGGTATGTTAATACATACAAGGCAGTAGTGGAAACTCCATATAGTTGATCTTTTGCACCCGCTTCAAGATATGATGACTAATCAAAGAATCTCAATCTTGGGGTAAACAGTTTACGCTGCTTATGTTTACTTTAACTTCATTCTTGTACATAGGGAATGAGATTTTCTCTTCTTACTGCAAATTTATAAGCTGTTTTGTTTCACTCATATAACTATCTGGTTTAACTCATCGATGAATAAAAAAAAATATCTATTCAATACATTCAACCTCTTTTCTCTATTTATTTCTAGGAAAGAGGTAAAAGTTCATGTTCCAACGAATCACACGTAGAGATATTGATAACACACATAGAGTTAATGGTATTTCATAACTAATAGATTGAGCAGCAGCTCGTAGACCACCTGAAAAAGAATATTTATTATTCGATCCATATCCTGACATAAGAAGCCCAATAGGGGCAATACTTGAAATGGTGATCCATAAAAAAACACCTATACTGAGATCACCTAAAACAAGGCGGTACCCAAAAGGAATTACTAAATAACTTAGTAGAATTGATATGACCGCTATAGACGGTCCGACACTAAATAAACGAATATCCCCTCTAGATGGGAGTAGGTCCTCCTTAAAAAGTAATTTAGTCCCATCTGCTAGAGCTTGAAGAATTCCCAACGGACCAGCATATTCAGGCCCAATACGTTGTTGTATCGTTGCAGATATTTCTCTTTCTAACCACACAATTACTAGTACCCCTATTATGATTCCAAATATAAGGGTAAAAATGGATACAAACATCCATATGAGTCCATAGATTTCTTTTATGGATTCCAATGTAGAAAAAGAATTGATAGCTTGTACTTCTGTCGTATCAATTATCATTTCAACGATCAACTTCTCCCATAATGATATCTATACTACCTAATATCGTCATGATATCAGCCAATTTCATTCTTTTAACTAGCTGAGGAAGAATTTGCAAATTGATGAAACCGGGTGGACGAATTTTCCATCTCCAGGGGAAAGTGCTATTATCCCCTATCAAATAAATTCCTAATTCTCCTTTTGGGGCTTCTACTCTGACATAAAGTTCTTGTTTCGACAATTCAAAATTGGGTGAAGGTTTTTTACTAATAAATCTATATTCAAAATCATTCCATTCGGAATTTTTTGCTCTATCAAAGCGTCGGACTTCTAAATTCTCATAGGGCCCTCCAGGAATTCCTTCTAGAGCCTGTTGAATAATTTTTATAGATTCCCCCATTTCACCTATTCGTACTAAATAACGAGCTAATGAATCTCCTTCTTTTTGCCATTGGACTTCCCAATCGAATTCATTGTAACACTCATAATGATCAACCTTACGAAGATCCCATTGAATTCCAGAAGCTCGTAACATTGGTCCTGATAAACCCCAATTTATTGCTTCCTCTCCACCAATAATGCCCACTCTTTCAACTCGTTCCAAAAAAATGGGATTCCGTGTAATAAGTTTTTGATATTCAACAACTCCTGTTAAAGAATAATCGCAGAAATCCAAACATTTATCTATCCAGCCATGAGGTAGATCAGCAGCTACTCCTCCGATGCGGAAATAATTATGCATCATTCGCATACCTGTGGCGGCTTCGAATAAATCATATAACAATTCTCTTTCTCTGAAAATATAGAAAAAAGGAGTCTGTGCACCGATATCTGCCATAAAAGGTCCAAGCCATAACAAATGAGAAGCTATACGGCTCAGCTCCAGCATAATTACTCTGATATAACTGGCTCTCTGAGGTACTTGAACATTTTCCAATTGTTCTGGTGCATTTACCGTTATTGCCTCTGTGAACATAGTAGCTAAATAATCCCAACGTGTTACATAAGGAAGATATTGTATAATTGTTCGGTTTTCTGCTATTTTTTCCATCCCTCTGTGTAAATATCCCAATATGGGTTCACAATCAATAACATCTTCACCATCGAGAGTAACGATCAGTCGAAGAACACCATGCATTGATGGGTGTTGAGGACCCATATTGACTATCATGAGATCTTTTCTTGTAGTCGGTATAGTCATATTTTTTCTTCCTTAATTCATTATTCCACGAATTCCTCAAAACGAGGTTCATCAAAATGAAAAATCTAATAAATAACTATAAAAAAAAAAATTCAAACGATTAAATTAACGATTTTTTGGCTCCCGAATATCCAACTGATCCATTAATTTCTTATAACGGACTTTATTTTTCTTTGACAAATAAGCCAGGAGCCGTTGACGTTTTCCCAGAATTATTCGTAGACCTCTTTGGGATAAAAAATCTCTTTTGTGCAATTCCAAATGTGAAGTAAGTCTACGTATCTTACTGGTAAAACTTAATACTTGAAATTCAACAGAACCCTTGTTTTCTTCTTTTTCTTCTTGTGAAATAACTGAGATGAATGAATTTTTGATCATAAAAAAATTTTTCTATCTTTTTTTCTTTCCCATGGATTTATTTTACTTTACCGAATCGATCAGGAAAAATAAAAATAATAATATTTATGCCAGTTATTTTAATCTAGTACACACAAAAATTTGGATTTTTTCCTATTTTTTTTTTATTTTATCCAAATCAAATTGAAAATTTGATTTGGATAGAAAAGAAAGAGAAAATACATTTCTACATTCATGGAAGAGAATGATTTCTTTGTACCTAAAAAGATTCTGCCGATTTTGTCCTAGATCCAATTGAGTTGATACGCCATTAGATCCGTGTCATGTACCAGAATGTAATACAGCGTATATGTATATCTTTCGGCTTTCATCTACCGAAAAATATCACAGATATATAGGAAATATACTATTAACAAATTATGAATCGTGGATACATATATATCCTTGACATACTGAAACGATTGCCATTATTGGTATTAAACCAATAGCGATTCATACAAGCTAAATCTTCTAATCGGTAATTGGGCCAAAGAAACAATTTGCATTTAATGAATTTTTTAGTATTAAAATGCTTGTCCTCATTCAAAAATTTTCCGGAGTTTCTTATGTTGTTTTCATTGCAAAATACTAGATTTCTATCCACAAAATTCCAATTACGAGAATTAAAACAAATTAGAATTCTAAATTCTCTACGACGTCTAGGAGATAGAATATTTTCAGGAACAAAGAAATCATAATTACTTTTGTCTCCATCCACAAGCATATTGCCGTGTCTTGCAACGGATTTATCAAAATTCTTCTTATCAATATATCTTTTTTTTATGCATTTTCTGTTAATTTGGTGCTTAATTTTATCGATCAATGAAATACCTAGGGTTTGATATATAATAAATTTTCCATCCCTTTTTATAGATAAACGAATCGGTTCGATAATCAATACTCCCTTTTTTATCAATTCTGTAAGAGCTAGATCTTTATGAATTAGTATTATATACAGATGCATTTCTCCTCTTTTAATCGAGGATATAGCAATTTTCCTTGGATTTATCAGTCTAAGTAGGAGACAATATACCTTGATATTATTGATCATTCTTTGATTCAAGGAGTCATCCCATCTTAATTGAAAAAGGAAATATTTTTTCAGGAAGAAATCTAGTTCTGCTTCCTTCTTTTTCTTGGATTGTTTTTTCTTTTTACCTTTTTTAATGTCTGATCCCGCGTAATTGTCTTCAACATTTTTTTTTTTTTTTCGTAGATCTGATTCAAGATTTTCTTGTCCCTGTTGTTCGTTTTTTTCTTGGTTGGAATTTTCTAATTTAAGATATTCTTTTTGATTAGATGATATCTGAAGATTTTTTTTTTTATTTTGATTTATGTTGATGCTTTTTTTTTGACTAATATTTTCATAGAAATAAAAATTAAAAAGAAGTAATTTGATTGGTATGATCCATGGTTTAATCTTATATGCATCAAAAAGTGTCACAAATTCTGGGAAGAACCGGGGTTCTAGATTTGATATGGTACGATAAACCTTTTCTTGATTCATTCCCATCCAATCAAAAAAGTGTTTTTTTTGATGGGATGGTTTAATTCCTTGATGAATTGTCTTAGAAAAAATATCTTTTTTTTTCAATTTTTTAATAATTTTGTTTTCAGTCTTAGTATTTTTCTCAATTTTGGTGCTGATATGCGTATTGGTCCAGGTCTCAATGTCGATATTTTTTCTAAGACAAATATAGAGAATTCTACAATCAAAATATTTTCTATCCAGATTTTTATGTGTAGCAATAATATATTCCTTTTCTAGATAATTACTAATAGCTATACTTACCAATACATAAAATGATTCGGGTTTCAGTGTATTGAAATTGTATGGAATTTCTTGGTCTCCTTTTGCTTGTAATGTTGATTCAAAAATATATGAGTATGAGTCCTTCCTATTCCCATAATTCATATATTTATGTGATAAAAGATAATATCTGTAGTGTTTTTTAAATTTTTCTTTTTGACTCGTCAATGAATACACTGCCACCGCATAGTAATTTTGTTTCATGTAATGAATTAATTGGTCTTTTTCTTTTTTATGTGAATCAAATTTAATTGAGTTTTTATTTTGAATCGTAGAACGTTGGTTGATTCTATTTCGCCATTTTTGAGGTACTAATCGAGACCATTTTGTCTGAGATAAATTGTATTGATAATGGCCCTTTAACCAGTTTTTCCATTCATTTTTTCCAGACTTATAAATTTTCTTTTGCTTTGATTTGGAATCAAATATTCCTCGTGTCATACAATAATCCTTGATTTTATCCTTAATAAAAGAATGGGTCCTGGGATATTGAAGTACAGATTTCAAGTGATACTTGTTAAGTAATTGGGTTTGTGATAGTTTGTAAAATACATATGCTTGGGACAAGGGGGATAAATCATAATTATAATAATAAATATTTGAATTAATATTAGTATTATAAAACGATTTTTTTATAGTCGAAATAAAGTTCATTGTATTTTGATCTGTTTCATCAATTCCTTCTCGATTTGTTTCATCGTTGTAAATCGATTTTGCGATAATTTTTTTTGTTGATTCAAAGAAAAATTGTGCATTGATCCTAAAAATAGTAATCATACGTAGAAAGATATCTATGTATATTTTTTCAATGAATGATTTCATAAAAAAATTTAATTTACGTATAAATCGGATCTTTTTTCTTTTAAATATCTGCAAAATATGTTTCTTTGATTCCGATTTTTTATCATCACAAGTTAGAACTATTTTTTTCTTGTCTTTTGTGATTCGTTCTAGTTCTATTTGATTCCTGATTATGACTGTCCTATCAGCAAGATCCTTTATTTTTTTTTCTATGAGTGAGTAATTTGCCCAATTCATGGATCGAATTCGAATGGTTGATTCGTGAATAATCTTATTATTTATTTTAGAATCTCTTACATTTTCATTCGGTTTATATATTTTTACCTTCCTCAATTCAAATAAGAAAATGGGGTTTATTTTTTCAAGTTCCTTCATTTTTTGTTTTATAAATAGAACTATTTTGATAACCCATCTTTTTTTTTCTTTAAAAACTTTTAGAACGAAAAAAAAATTCTTTTTTACTTTTCTAATTCTAATTATTTTTTGGAGTTCTTTATAAATGGGTTTAAAAAAAGAAGGTCGTTTTCGGAGAGAACCAAAAGGAACTTCTGCTTCCATTCCCAAAATTGTTAAAAAACTAAAATTTTCTTTTTTTCCTTTTTTTTTCATTGGATCTCTATGATGAGATCGTATTTTAGATCTTCGCCAAGGTTTAAGAAAGAAAGGAAATATAATCTTTATCTGAATACCGTCTGTTAACCAATCTTTTGGAAATTCTGTTTCCGATAATTGAACACCATTATAGGTGCATTTAACATGTATTTCTCTATTCCATTCCTTCAAATCCTCATACCACTCGGGGAATTGGAATAATAACATACGGCCAATATTTTTAGCTATTATCAATGAAGGCAATACAATGTATTTTCTAAGAAAGGATTGGGTTACTAACATCGAACCTCTTATTGCTTGAGCAAACATAATGTTATCCCAAGTTTCTGATATTGCTATACCTTCATTTTCCTCTTTTTTCTCCTCGTTTTTTTTTTTCTTTTCTTTTGTCTCTTCCTCCTCAAAATTGGAAATTTTCAATTTCGGTTCTCTCTCGACCGAATTCCTAAAAATGAGATTCATCATTTCAGAGATATCAAAAGAAGAAAAAAAAAATGTTTTGTCTATTCGATCCAAAAAAAGTGGGGAATGCACATTTGCTTGAAACATTTCCCAAGTAACTGTTTTACGTCTTTGAGTACGCATGGATCCTTTTATTATATCCCTACGAAAATCCGATTGTTGCGAGTAGCGTATCAAAGCCACCTCTTCTACTTGATCACTATTACTAGTATTATTCGTATTAGTAATAGAATTGGTATTATTCTCATTATCAGTATAAATTATCACATGTTTGGCTTTTCTTGAATTAATTTCATGATCTTCCATCGATTTTTCCTCATTTTCTTCCTCCTGTTCTTCCAGAACATTGGTCAATTTATATGACCATCGAGGAACCTTTTTACTGATTTCTTCTATTCCAATAGATTCATTTCTAGTTGTTGTTTGATCATTTGGATCAATTGTAATTATATCGAATACAAATTTCAAAGATTTTGCTTGACTTTCTGAATCAATTTTTCGTTGTTCTGCCAATAAAGAACAGTTTTTCAAAGAAAAATTGGGTGTGAATTCAAAAGAAAATGAAGTTAAGAAATTACCAATATAATTAAAAAATGATTTGCCACCATCAAGCGAATTCTTTTGATGTTCAAATTCTCGGAAATTATTAGAAAGTAGCTCATGGATCTTATTTATCCAAAGACTTTTTATGGAATCTTCCATATAAGGGATTAAATTATTCATGATTGTATGTAAATCAAATTTTTTTATTGCTCCACGGCATGGTCCGCTCAATAAAGGATCATATGTTTTGGTCAAGCATTCTTGTTCATTCTCATGATTGCAATATCTAGTCCTTTTTTCGAGCATATCTAGAGAAAGAAATCCTTTTTCTTTTTTTTCTTTTTCTAGAGCTTTTATTCGACTTATTAATTCATTGCTCAAGTTGTATTTTTTTTGTTCATTGGTATAAACCCAATAATCTCCATGGGATAATTTTTTTGTCGTGTACAAAGACATTTTTCGTTCTATCATTTCCGAAAAAGTCGATAAACTAGGTGGATATGTAAAAGATATTTTTTTTTTCCCATTACTTGGACATGTATAAAAAAAATATTGTGACATTTCATTTCGTACAGCATTTTCAAACCGATCATTTTTTATATATCGCAATGGACAATTCCATCGTTTATAATCGAAAAGAAAAGTCACAAGAGGTTTTTCAAACCAGAAATAAGTCTTTTCATTTTTCTCTTCTTTAAGTCTTCCCAATTCCCAATTATCTTGATACCTATCAAGATAAGAATCTTCGTAAACTGGGCTATCTTTATAGCATGTCTCTTTAAAGTGAAAGTGGAATTCCCCCTTTGTTTTTTCCTTTCCATTCACTCGGATCTCTTCCGTTTCATCTATTTTTTCCGGATCTTCCTGTTCTTCCGAACAAAGGGAAGGGTCTTCTTCGGCGGATCCCTCTTGTTCCTGTTTAGTCTCCTTCGTTTCGGAAGTTGTTTCTACATCGCTTTCTTCCTCACTTTCTCCCCTTTCTTCCATTTCTGAGGTTTCTTTCAGTTTCTTAGTGACAATAGGCGACGGCATTCTGCCTAAATAGTAGACACAGGTGATAAATAAGAGAATACTAAAGATTCGAGCCATAGAATTTCTCAATTCTGACACAAGGTACTTATTGGATCGAATAGAATGATTTTGCCGTATCCAGAATAATACCAATCCAACCCATTTCATGAATAAAATGTGACCAATTAACCAACCAACAAAACTACTTGTTACAAATAACATCTTGTTGTTGCATCGAAACATATAAATGTTGACTAATCTGGCTAACGTTGAACTTGGTAAAATGAAATGGTTGAATAATTGAAAAATTAGATTATTCAGGAATACACATTGAATGCTGAGATTACGCATTGAATTTCTGGTAGTAGATCCATAATAAAAAAAGTTTTTGTGATTGTTCCAGAAGAAATGAAACAAAAGATACGGTAGAACTAGGACAGTTATTGTATGAGGTCTACCCAATGCTAGATGCAGAGGCGCATAATAGAT